TTCTTGTTGGTATCGATCTTGATCCAGGCCTCAATATCGATTTTCTTTTTAAGACAAAAATGGAGAATTTTCCAGTCAAAATATTTTCGATCCGGATTTTTTTCCATATACATAATATCACTTTTTCCTAAATAATTTTTGATAGGGATATCCCCTAGTATATCAAAAAATTTGCCCTTATGTTTATGTGTGTTGTAATTATAAAAACTCTCTCGATTCTTATTTACTTGGAATGGTGATCCATAAATATATGGGTCCCTCTTATTTTCATAATTAATAGATCTATAAGATAAAAGATTATATCTATAGTATTTTTGAAAATTCTCATTTTGATTTGGTAATGAATATACTTCGTAATCATTTTGTTTTTTGTAATGAATTAATAGGTCTTTTTCATATGAATTCTCTTTGTTTAAATCTTGATTTTGAATTGTACGACATTTATTGATTCTATTTTTCCATTTTGCTGCTATTAATCTAGACCATCTAATCTGAGATAAATGGTATTGATAATGACCTCTTAACCAGTTTTTCCATTGATTTATTCCAGAATTCCGAAGTTTCTTATGTCTTAATTCATAATGAATTATTCCTTGTTTTCCAAAATAATCTTTTATTGAAGTCTTAAGAAAAAAAGACGTTCCGTGATATTGAAGAATAGATCTTAACTTATACAAGTTAAGAACTTGTGTTTGTGATATTTTGTAAAATACATATGCTTGTGACAAGGAGGATAAGTCAAAAAAATTCTGTGAATTCTTATTACTAATATTATAAAGTGACTTTTTTATAGTCGAAATAAAATGAATTTTATTTTGATTTGTTTTATTAATTCTTTTTTTATTTTTTTTATTATTGTAAATGGATTTATCAATCATTTTTTTTGTTGATTCAACAAAAAGTTGTATATTAATTCTGGGAATATTAATAATAGATAGAAGGATATCTGCGTATATCCTTTCAGTGAAAAATTTTATAAAATAATGTAATTTATGGATTAATCGAGTATTTCTTCTTTTTAATATTTGCCAATTTGGTGATTCGAATCTTTTAGCATTATAACTTGTTTTATTAGGACTATCATTTATTTCTGGAGTCACTTTTTTTTTATTTTTTGTAATTCTTTTTATTTGATTTCTGATTGTGCTTGTTCTATCAGTCAGATCTTTCATTTTTTTTTCTGTCAGTAAAAAATTTGTCCAATATGTAGATTGAATTCGACTAAAGGATTTATGAATTATATGATTGCGGGTTATAGAATCTTTTTCTTTTTTTTTTTTAGTTTCGCTTGATTTATATATTTCTCTCAATCTAAATAATAGAATTGGATTTACTTTTGAGAGTTCTTTTTTTATTTTTTTTAAAAACGGAATGCCCTTGATAATCCATTTTTTTGTTTTTTTTGAGATATTTAGAAATTTTGTTCTTTCTTTTAAAACTTTTAGAAATATAAAATACTTTTTTTTCAATTTTCCAATTTTTTTTTCGAGTTTCTTAAAAATGGGTTCAAAAAAGGAAGGCCGTTTTTGGGGAGAACCAAAAGGAAGTTCAGCTTCCATTCCCCAAACCGTTAAAAAAAAAAAATCATCTTTTTGTCCTTTCTTTTTGATTCGATCTATATGAGAGGACCGTGGCTTAGATCTGTGCCAGGGTTTCAGACAGAAAGGAAATAGCATCTTTATTTGAATACCGTCTATTAACCAATTTTTCGGAAATTCTGTTTCTGATAATTGAACACCATTATAGGTGCATTTAACATGCATTTCTTTATTCCATTCATTTAAATCCTCAGACCACTCAGGAAATTGTAATAATAGCATACGGCCAATATTTTTAGCTATTATCAATGACGGTAATATAATATATTTTCTAAGAATCGATTGAGTTATTAACATGGAACCTCTTATTACTTGAGCAAATGGAATGGTATCCCAGGCTTCTGCTACTTCTATCCGCGCTTTCTCTTTTCTTTTGTTCTCTTCTTTTTTGTCCTTTTCTTTTTTTTCCCTTTCTTTTATTTTTTCTTCTGTATAATCTGAAATTTTTAATTCTGCTCCCTTTCCTATACAATTTCTAAAAATGAGTTTTATCAGTTCGGAGATATCAAAAAAAAAAGGGTGTGATTTGTCTATTCTGTCCAAAAAAAGCGGAGAATGTGCATTTGCTTGAAAAAGTTCCCAAATAACTGTTTTACATCTTTGGGCTCGCATTGAACCTTTGATTATGTCTCGACGAAAATCAGATTGTTGCGAATATCGTATCAAAGCTACTTCGTCTCTTTTATTAGAATTATTAGTATCCTTATTATTAGGATCGGTATTTCCCCGGTTATCAGTAAAAATCACTACACGTTTGGCTTTTCTTGAACGAATCTGATAATCTATTGGTACTTCTTCTTCACTTTCTCCTTCCTGTTGTTCTAATTCGTTGATTAATTTGTATGACCATCGAGGGACTTTTTTACTGATTTCTTTTATTCCAATAGATTTTTTTTTTTTTT